AGAAATTATAAAAACGATAAACCCTATAGGTTGACGCCACAAATTCCATCCCCAAAAACCATATTTTGATTGAGCCTCAACTATATCAACTGTACTTAAACTGTTAGATAATCATAGTAGGTGATAACATCACTGTTACCATCGCTATTTCAGAACCGTACATGAGATTTTCACCTCATACGGCTCCCCTAGGGCCATAAATAAATCTAAGGACCGAGTCGGTATTATTTATCTTGATATATTTATAGGATAAATAGGTTCCAAATCTAGCAAAGGCCCTGAATTAGACCGCTTAAATTCTGTCTGTTATATGTTATATAATAATAAATAAAAAAAAAACTACGTCTGAATCGATCTTATCCTTTATTTAATAAATTTAATAAATAATTTAAATTCTTATTTGTTAAGTAATAACTTTTAGTCTTCAATAAAATACTGCTTGTAGAAATATCAATAACCCATCGTTTTCAATTATGAAAAATAATAGGAAAGAAAGAATAAAATAAAAGAATAAAAAAAAGATCTCTCTTTTTTTTTGTAATTATATTTTTTCTATTTTTTTTTCATTCCTATTCTTCTTTCTTTTATTAAAAAGAAAGTGGGGATTCTAAGAAAAAGGGGGAGTTTACAAAATAAAGGATTATTTCGTTTCCGATAGTCATTTATTTTAATTGGTGGATAGGAGTATACTCTGGATCGGAATCGCGGGGAGTACTGCCTGATCATTTCTACTAACTTAAAGCCCCAATTAGTATTCTTTTTATATTATGTGCAAATGTCCTTTGGGATAAATTACATAATCGCTATTACTAATCCTTTGCGTAGTTTGGCATTTCTAACCATCCACTCATTTTTGCTAAACCCTCCGCTTTATGGTAATGCAAACAAATGTTAGTGAAAACCGAATAGGGTTGATTTTTTTGAACCCGCTTCAAGCTAGGATGACATGACTAATCAACCAATCTTGGGGTAAACGGTCTCTTCTTCTGTTTATTTATATTTATGCTCAACTCTTTAATTCTTCTTATACATCGAAGATGAGACTCAATAATTTTACTGCAAATATATATTATATAGCTGTTTTCTTTCACTCATATAACTATATAATTTAATTCATTAATCCAAATACTGAATTAAAAATGAAGATATCTATGCAATTTATTTCAACTCTTTTTCTATAACGACTAGAAAGAAAGGAATAGGGAAAAGTTTATGTTTCAACGAATCGCACGTAGAGCTATTGATAATACACATAGGGTTAATGGTATTTCATAACTAATCGATTGAGCAGCAGCTCGTAGACCACCTAAAAAGGAATATTTATTATTTGAACCATATCCTGACATAAGAAGTCCAATGGGAGCAATACTTGAAACCGCAATCCATAAAAAAACCCCGATATTGAGATCGGATAAAACAAGGCGATAGTCAAAAGGAATTACTGAATAACTTAGTAGAATTGATATGACTGCTATGGATGGTCCGATACTGAATAAACGAGTATCTCCTCTAGATGGAAGAAGATTCTCTTTGAAAAGTAGTTTTGTCCCATCTGCTAGAGCTTGAAGAACTCCTAAAGGACCGGCGTATTCGGGTCCAATACGTTGTTGCAGCCCTGCGGATATTTCTCTTTCTAACCATACAATTACTAGTACGCCTATTGTGATTCCCAATACAAGAGTCAAAATAGGAACAAGCACCCATATAATTCCATAGACCTCTTTTAAGGATTCCACTCTGTAAAAAGAATTGATATCTTGTATTTCCGTTGTATCAATTATCATTTCAACGATCAACTTCTCCCATAATGATATCTATGCTACCTAGTATTGTCATAATATCAGCCAATTTCATTCTTTTAACTAACTGAGGAAGAATTTGCAAATTGATAAAACCCGGCGGGCGAATTTTACATCTCCAAGGAAAACCACTCTGATCCCCTATCAGAAAAATTCCCAATTCGCCCTTTGGGGCTTCGACTCTCACATAAAGTTCTTGTTTCGGCAATTCAAAAATAGGAGAAGGTTTTTTACTAATGAATCGATATTCAAAATCATGCCATTCTGGATACCTTTCTCTATCAAAGTATCGGATTTCTAAATTCTCATAGGGCCCCCCGGGAATTCCTTCTAGAGCCTGTTGAATAATTTTTATGGATTCTGTCATTTCACCAATTCGGACTAAATAACGAGCTAACGAATCTCCTTCTTTTTGCCATTGGACTTCCCAATCCAATTCGTCGTAACACTCATAATGATCAACTTTACGAAGATCCCATTGTATTCCGGAAGCTCGCAGCATTGGTCCTGATAAACCCCAATTTATTACTTCGTCTCTACCAATAATTCCTACGCCCTCGACGCGTTCTAAAAAAATAGGATTTCGTGTAATAAGTTTTTGATATTCAGTAACTCCTGTAAAAAAATAATGGCAGAAATCCAAACATTTATCTATCCAGCCATAAGGTAGATCAGCCGCTACCCCTCCGATACGAAAATAATTATGCATCATTCTCATACCAGTGGCAGCTTCGAATAGATCATATATGAATTCTCTTTCTCTGAAAATATAGAAGAAAGGAGTTTGTGCACCAATATCTGCCATAAAGGGTCCGAGCCATAACAGATGAGAAGCTATACGACTCAATTCCAACATAATTACTCTGATATAACTGGCTCTTTTAGGTACTTGAATATTTCCTAACTGTTCTGGCCCATTTACAGTTATTGCTTCTGTGAACATAGTAGCTAAATAATCCCAACGAGTTACATAAGGCAGATATTGTACAATTGTTCGGTTTTCCGCAATTTTTTCCATTCCTCTGTGTAAATAACCCAATATTGGTTCACAGTCAATAACATCTTCACTGTCCAGAGTAACGATGAGTCGAAGAACACCATGCATTGACGGGTGGTGGGGGCCCATATTGACTATCATGAGATCTTTTCTTGTAGCTGGTATATTCATAAGTTTTTCCTCGATTCATTCTTCCATGAATTGCGTAAAACGAAAAAAAGATTCATCAAAATTCAAGATCTAATAAATCAAATAATTAAAAATGACTCTTCAAATTAACGAAAAATTAAAAATTAACGAATTCTGGATTCCCGAATACCCAACCTATTAATTAAGTTTTTATAACGTACTCTATTTTTCTTTGACAAATAAGACAGCAGCCGTTGCCGTTTTCCCAGAATTTTACGTAGACCTCTTTGAGATAAATAGTCTTTTCTGTGCAATTCCAAATGTGAAGTAAGTCGTCTTATTTTATTGGTGAAACTCAATACTTGGAATTCAACGGATCCCCTGTTTTCTTCTTTTTCTTCTTGCGAAATAATTGAGATGAATGAATTTTTTACCATAAAAAGGAATCGCCCCTCTCTTTTTTTGAGATATTTTTATCGATATATATATATATTTCTTGATCAGTAATAATAATGCCACTCATTTGAATTTGATATACACAATAATCTTAATTTCGTTAAGAATTCTTAATTTTGTCAAAGAAAATTAAAAATTACTTAATAGTAATCAATCCCATTTTTAAAATTGGATTCGGATAGGATATCCTATACAAAAGTATAGTCTATTTCTGTACTCACAAAAAAAAATAAACAATAATTTAGACTTAAAAAAAAATCAGAAGATTTTGTTGATTCATTTTAGATCGAATTAATATTAATATAATGACTTTTCAATCGCGGATACATACGAATCCTTGTCATACTGAAACGACTGCCATTATTGGTATCAAACCAATAGCGATTCATACAAGCTAAATCTTCTAATCGATAATTGGGCCAAAGAAAGAACTTTAATTTAATTAGTTTATTTTTACCTCTATCAAGATTTTTTCTTTTATTCAACAAAACTTGATCGAAATTTGTTACCTTATTTCCATTGCATCCATTGCAAAATACTGTATTTCTCTGGATATTGTTTCTATTCCTAGAATTGAAAAAAATTAGAATTCTCAATTCTCTACGATGCCTCGGGGATAAAATATTTTCAAGAACAAGCAAATCATAATGATTTTTGTCTCTATTTCCATTCATTTTTTGATGTATTGCAATGGATTCATAAAAATTCTTCTTATTTTTATCAACTAGGTATCTTTGATTAATTTGATGCTTACTCTTATGAACCAATGAAATACCTATGGTTTGATATATAATAAATTTTCCATCATTTTTTACAGACAGGCGAACTGGTTCGATAAGCAATATTCCCCTTTTCATCACTTCTGTAAGAGGTAAATCCTTATGGACCGTCATAATATCCAGATTCATTTCGTCCCTTTGAATAGCGGATATAACAATTTCTCTTGGATTTGTCATTCTAAGCAGGAGACAATATACTTTGATGTTATTGATGATTCTTTGATTTAAATAATCATCCCATCTCAATTGAAAATTCAAATACCTTTTTAGTAAGAGCTCAAGCTCTGCTTCTTTTTTATTCCTGTATTGCTTTTTGTTTCTACGTTTTTTCATGTCTGATCCCGTATAATCTTCTTCAACATCTTTTTCTTTTTTTTTTTCTTGGTTTGAGAGAGCTGATTCAAGATCTGCTTGGTCCGCTAATTCTTTTTCTCCTTGATTTTTATTTTCTAATTCAAAGGTCTTTTTTTCATTCGATAATATAAAAATATCGCTTTTTTTCTTTCCAGTGATACTTTTATGTTTCTTAACATTTTTATTTACATTAAAATTGAAAAGAAGTAATTTGATTGGTATGACCCACGGTTTAATCTTATATGTATTATAAAGTATCACAAATTCTGGGAATAACCAAAGTTCTAGATTCGATATGGGACGACTTAGTATTTCTTCATTCATTCCCATCCAATCCACAAGAGGTTTTTTTTGATTGAATGGGTTAATTTTTTGATCTTGATGAATCGTGAAATAAAAAAGACCTTTCTTTTTCTTATCAATTTTATCCATTATTTGATAATTATTAACCTCAGTCTTAGTATTTTTTTTTCTGTTGGTGACAGTATCGATATCGACCCAGGCCCTAATATCGGTCTTCTTTCTAAGACAAAAATTGATAATTTTCCAATCAAAATATTTTCGATCCATATTTTTTTTTCTATCTATACTATCATCTTCTCCTAGATAATTATTGATAAGGATACCTTCCAGCATATCAAATAGTTTGCGTTTAGGCCTATTGTAAGTATAAGAAATCTCTTGGTTATTATTTACTTGTAATGGCAATCCATAAATATATGAGTCTTTCTTATCCTCATAATTAATCGATTTATATGAAAAAAGATCATATCTATATTGTTTTTTAAAATTTTCTTTTTGATTTAGTAATAAATCTATTTCAAAATTATTTTGTTTTTCATAATGAATTAATCGGTTTTTTTCATATGAATCACATTTGTTTAAATCTTTATTTTTAGCCATACGGCATTGATATTGATTGACTCTATTTCGCCATTTTTGCGGTACTAATCGTGACCATCTAATCTGAGATAAATCATATTGATATTGATAATGATCCTTTAGCCAGTTTTTCCATTCATTAATTACAGAATTTCGAAGGTTCTTATGTTGTCTTAATTCGGAATCAAATATTTCTTGCGTTCCAACAAAATACTCTTTTATTTCATTCTTAATAAAAAAAGATGTTCTGTAATATTTAAAGACAGATCTTAACTTATATAAGTTACTGACTTGGGTTTGTGATAATTTGTAGAATACATATGCTTGTGACAAGTAAGATAAGTCCAAAAAAATATGTGAATTCTTATTAATACAAGGTGACCCTTTTATAGTTGAAATAAAGTTAATTATACTTTGATTTGTTTTATCAATTCTTTCTCGATTTGCTTCATTATTGTAAATGTATTTATTAATAATTTTTTTTGTTAATTCAATAAAAAGCTGTGCATTGATTCTAGGGGTATTAATGATACGCAGAAAGATATCTATGTATATCTTTTCAATAAAAAATTTTAAAAAATGATGGGATTTACGAAGTAATCGAATATTTTTTCTTTTTAATATCCGCCAAATATTTTTTGGTGATTCTAATCTTTTATCTTCATAACTTATTTTGTTAGGGTTAAGATTTATCTCTCGAGTTATAAACTCTCTTTTCTTGTCTTTTTTCATTTTTTCTATTTGATTTATGATTGTATTTGTTCTATTAGTTAGATTTTTAATTCTTTTTTCTGTCAATGAGTAAGTTGCCCAATCCATAGATCGAATTTCCATAGACGATTCGGGAATAATTTTATTATGTATTATCGAATTTGTTTCTTTTTTAGTTTCACTCAATTCATATATTCCTAGTTTTTTCAATCCAAATAATATAATTTGGTTTCTTTTTGAAAATTCTTTTATTATTTTTTTTAGAAATATAATGCTTTTGAGGACCCATTTTTTTGTTTCTTTTGCTACATTTATAAATGTAGCATTTATAAAAAATTTTGTTCTTTCTTTTAAAACTCTTAGAACTAAAAAACATTTTTTTTTTAATTTTAATTTTTTTTTTTCGAATTCTTTAAAAATGGGTTCAAAAAAGGAAAGTTGTTTTCGGGGAGAACCAAAAGGCAGTTCAGCTTCGGTTCCCAAAACTGTTAAAAAACAAAAATTATTTTTTTGTCCTTTCCCTTTCTTTTTAATTGGATCTTTATGAGGGGATCGTAACTTAGATCTGCGCCAAGGTTTCAGACGAAAAGGAAATAGTATCTTTATCTGAATACCGTCTGTTAACCAGTTTTTCGGAAATTCTTTTTCGGATAATTGAACGCCATTATAGGTGCATTTAATATGGATTTCTTTATTCAAATCCTTTAAATCCTCGGACCATTCGGGAAATTGAAATAATAATATACGAACAATATTTTTAGCTATTATTAATGAAGGTAATAGAATATATTTTCTAAAAATTGATTGGATTACTAATAAAAAACCTCTTATTACTTGAGCAAAGAAAAAGCTATCCCAAGCTTCTGCTATTTCTATACGAATTTTTTTCTCTCTTTTGTATTTTTCGTTTTTGTCCTCCTCTTTTTTCTCACTTTCTTTTGTCTTTTCCTTTGTATAATCCGAAATTTTTAATTCCTTCTTTTTCCAAATCCAATTTAAAAAAATGATTTTCATCAGCTCGGGAATATCAAAATAAAAAAAAGGGGGTTTGTCTAGTCTATCCAAAAAAAGAGGGGAATGCACATTTGCTTGAAACAGTTCCCAAATAATCGTTTTACGTCTTTGAGCTCGCACAGAGCCCTTTATTAGATCTCGACGAAAATCCGATTGTTGTGAATAACGTATCAAAGCCAACTCTTCAGCTTGATCAGGATTATTAGTCTCTTTGTTATTAGTATAAGGATCGGTATTCTCCGGAATATCAGTAAAAATCACGACACGTTTGGCTTTTCTTGAACGAATTTGATGATTCGTTGGCTCATTTTTGTCATTTTCTACTTCCTGTTGTTCTAATTCGTCGATTAATTTGTATGACCATCGAGGAACTTTTTTA